CTGATCGATCATAGAAGAAAAATTTTAATTTATTCCGATTAAGCTTCCATCCTATTAATCTGGAAGGTTTTCTCAGATACAAGGAAATGGTTCAGTTCCAGAGCCAAAGATCGTAGTTCTCGAACGAGCAGTCGAAAAGATTCTGGAGCATCCTCGGGGTTAGGTATTGTTCCCCCAATGATCGTAGTACCAAGTACGTCCTGGCGAGCTTTAATATGATCCGATTTATAAGTAAGCATCTCTTGTAAAATATGTGCAACACCAAATCCTTCTAGAGCCCAAACTTCCATTTCTCCTACGCGCTGTCCTCCTTGCTTGGCTCTTCCTCGAAGGGGTTGCTGTGTAACAACTGCATAATGTCCACTAGAACGTCCATGGATTTTATCATCAACTTGATGAATTAATTTCAATATATAAGGATTTCCTATTATAACAGGTTGCTCAAAAAGATCCCCTGTTCTTCCATCAAATATTCGACTCTTTCCCGGATACTCGGGTTCAAAGATCCACGGCTCCGATGTTTGTTTACTGGCTTGATATAATTCAGAAAACACTAGTTTTCTCGAAGCCTCCTGTTCATATCTCTCATCAAAAGGTGCGATTCGATAATGTCTATCTAGCAGACCTCCCGCTAACCCGAGCGAACATTCAAATATCTGTCCTACATTCATTCGTGAGGGTACTCCTAATGGGTTAAAGACCATATCAATGGGTCTTCCATCTTGCAAATAAGGCATATCTTGTCTAGGCAAAATTTTTGAAATGATACCTTTATTTCCATGTCTTCCGGCTACTTTATCGCCAACTTTTATTTCACGTTTCTGTAAAATATATACATGAATTGTTTCTGGATTATAACTAGAGCCCCCGATCCATCTCACATCAATAACTCGACCTCTACCACCTATAGGAAGTTTTAGACAAGTTTCTTTGGATGTAGATACCTGAATGCCAAGTATGGCTCGTAATAATCTATCTTCGGGAGCATACGAAGATTCTTTTGCCATCTGGGGTGTTAATTTACCTACCAAAATATCACCCGTTTCTACCCATGATCCCAACCTCACAATTCCACTTTTGTCTAAATTGCGGAGTAAATAGGCTTCTAAATGCGGTATTTCGCTCGTGACCCTTTCGGGTCCTTGACTTGTCACATAAGTCTGAATTTCATATTTCCGTATGTGAAAAGAAGTATAAATATCTTCATATACAAGACGCTCACTAATGAGTACCGCATCTTCAAAATTGTAGCCTTCCCACGGCATATAAGCCACTAATATGTTTTTGCCCAAAGCTAGTTCGCCCCCAACTGTAGCGGCACCATCTGCTAAAATTTGTCCCTTTTTAATGCATTTACCCTGCGGACTCCGGGGGTTTTGGTGCATACAAGTATTTTTGTTGGAACGTTGATACATTACTAATGGAATGCTTTGAATATCCCCATTACCTGAAAAAATGATCTTATCAGTATCGGTATAAATGATCTTTCCCTCATGTTCGGCTATAGCGAGAACCCCAGAATCTAGGGCCGCTTGGCGTTCCAATCCGGTTCCAACAATGCATTTCTCGGACTGAGAAAGCGGAACTGCTTGACGTTGCATATTAGAACTCATTAAAGCTCGATTTGCATCGTTGTGTTCGATAAAAGGAATGAGGGAAGCTCCAATAGAAAAATATTGGAAGGGAAATATACTTCGAAGATGAACCTGTTCCCACGCAATAGTCAGGAATTCTTGACGGTATCGAGCCGGAACAACCTGTTCTTCCTGAATACCTTGATTCAGTGCCAAAGAATTCCCCGTAGATACCATATAGTATTCATCTTTACTTGGCGATAAAAAAAGCATCCGTACCATTGTTGATCTCTCAGAAATTTGATAAAAAGGACTTTCTAGAGACCCCAAAAGACCAATTCTTGCATGAATTGCTAAAGATCCAATAAGTCCAACATTAATTCCTTCAGATGTGTCAATTGGGCAAATACGCCCGTAGTAACTAGGGTGAATATCGCGTATCCGAAAACTGGCCGTTCGCCCTGTCAATCCCCCGGGGCCCAAATAACTCAATTTTCGTCCATGAACTATTTGTGTCAATGGATTAGTTCGATCCAAAACTTGAGATAATGGGTGTAATCCAAAAAAAGACTCAAAAGTCGTTGTTAATGGAGTTGAAGTTACCAAATTCTGAGGAGTCGGTATTAATTTATGCCAAATTGCTCCACATATAGTTCCTCGAACCACATTTTCTAAACGAACCAGAGCCAATCCGAATTGATCTTGTAAGAGATCTGCTACAGAGCGAATACGTTTATTTTTCAAATGATTCATATCATCAAGTGTACCCATTCCAAATTTCATTCCAATCAAGTGATCCGTAGCTGCCAATATATCACGCGGTAACAAAAACGTATTGTTTTGGGGTATATCAAGATTCAGTCGACGGTTCATATTTCGTCGACCAATCCTTCCTAATTCGCATTTTTGTTGAAAGAATTTTTTTTGTAATTCTTTACATAAGGATTCCGAAAATACCGGGTCCCCCCCTACACAAGCAAATTGTTGATAAAACTCCAAAATGGCATTTTCCTTTGACCCAAAATTTTGTTTATCTTTATCATTCAAGAAAGACAAGAAAATTTCCGGGTAACAAACATTATCCAGAATTTCTTTTAGATTCGAACCCATAGCTGATGATAGAACTAGAATAGATATTTTCTGTTTCCTACTCACACGAGCCCATATCCTTGCTTTTCTATCAATCTCTAATTCTGATCTTCCTCCCCAATCTGATATTATGGTGCCGGTATAGACCGAAATTCCGTTATGGTCCAATTCCGACCGGTAATAAATACCGGGGCTTTGCAATATTTGATTGATCACAATTCTATATATTCCATTTACTATAAAAGTTCCCAGGGAATTCATTAGAGGGATGTTTCCAATCAAAATTTTTTGTTCTTGCATCTCCCGGCCGGTTTTCAAAATACATCCTGCGGATACATATAATTCAGAAGAATACGTAAGTGATTTATACACAGCATCCTTTTCTTTTATCACGGGTTCTACCAATTGATATGTTTCCACAAATAATTGAAATTCAATTTCTTGATCTGTATCTTCAATTTTTGGAAACTTATAAAGCTCTTCCGGTAAGCCCTGATCAATGAACTGACAAAATCCTTCAAATTGTATCTGATTAAACCCGGGTATTGTAGACATCAGTTCATTTCCCTCTTGTAACATTTAAACCCAATTCCTCATTTGTTTAAAAATCCCACTTTTGGATCATTCCTTATTGAATAATAAAGATCGATCTAGCTCGGATGGAATTTCTATTCTGTTTACTAAATCGCATAAAATTTTACACATACATTCCATATATATGGAATGTATGAAATACGTATGAAAGGAGGAATAGAGAAAATTTGCTACTCATATTCAAATTGAAATTTGCAACGTATATAAGAGTAAAGAGGTTGATAAAACATTCTGTTTAAAAGAATTATGCTGATTAATTATATTTCTTTAATTCGATTCCATTTATACCATTATTATAATATTATTCCGATTGGATAAAGAGATGACAGGATTTGATCCCTTTACCGAGATAAGAATAATCAGAAACAGTATAGAGTTTTTTGATTACTTAATAGGTTTTTGTTAAAAAACCCTATTTGCAGAGACAAGTTTAGTACTATTTCGTAAAATTTTTAATCTTAATTTAATTTAGGCTTATTTATATTGTAAAGCAAAGCGTGAAATTTAGATCCGTGCCCCAATATCTTTTATATATCGTATATAAGATACGCTCTGTGTAATTTCTGTTATGGTTCCGGGGTTTACATATAGGCATAATTGTTGTTATAATTGAAATTGAGAAAAAGAAAAAAATGAAAATCGAAATAAAAATTTTATTTTCTTGAAAAGACACAATAATAATTATTAGTGACTGTTTCGATTTGACTATGTCATTAGGGAAACATGTTTTGAAGTCAGAATCCAAGACTCGTTCAGGAATTCCAAAATAGTTAACGGTTCCAATTTCTTATGACTTTTTACTTTTGCGAAAGTCCTTGGGTATGGATAAAAAAAGAAAAGCTTTTTGTTAGTAGGAAGGGAATTAAGGAAATGGGATTCAAAACGCAAGTACAATAAAAAGTGAATTAATCCATCCCCAAAAGGTAATCTTTTCATATATATTTGATTTTGGCGGCATGGCCGAGTGGTAAGGCGGAGGACTGCAAATCCTTTATTCCCCAGTTCAAATCCGGGTGTCGCCTGTTAAAAAAAAAAAAAAAAGAAATATCCTAATCCCTTAGGGTCTCTTGATACGTACTTGATTCTAAGCATCTAGTGGGTTCTAAAGCTTTGTATCTCGAATTCAAGGAAATTTTTATTAAGTAATAAGCAATAGGAGTGTAAGGGCTATCAAAACGTCTCGATTCCCTTACACTCCTATTGGAGCCACTTCGGTGCGAGGTAATATACTAACTAAATTAGTAGTTAGTAATGGCAGAAAAGCGGGATATAATTTGTATACAAACTAAAAAAATCTATTAGTACTTAGGTATTCAATTATGACAAAACCTCTTTTCAGTAACCGGGTAAAAATCATGTAGGAATTGTGTATATGTACGTTAATTTTTGGGGTTGGTTGATTAAATTAATAAATAGTTCTCAAAATTTTTTGACTCTGTACCCTTGATTTCACTATTATTAGTAAACAATAATGGAATAATTCCTTCATATTTATAGAAATAGGGGACAAAATTCACATGGATATCATAAGTCTCGCTTGGGCTGCTTTAATGGTAGTCTTTACATTTTCTCTTTCACTTGTAGTATGGGGAAGAAGTGGACTCTAGAAATACTACTTAACTTAGCTAATTTTAACTAATTGAGTTTTTAGTTGGGTAATCAAACCTTATAAATTGTTTTTTAGATCACTCCATAAAGTATTTTTAAAGATACTAATGTTAATCAAACGGATATTTTTTAAATGGCCATGTTTATTTCTTTGATTCTTTCGACGGATACTAGTACTAGTATTTTTTTTTTTTAGAAATATAAGAATTTGAACTGTAAAAAAAAAGTCAGAGTTGCCTTTCGATTATTTTAGATTGATCAGAATCACTATCAATACAAATCGATCAAATAGATTAGTGTAGCAAAACAATAGAATTAGGATCAATATGTACATAAGATATACAAGATTAGTCAATATTAAAAATTTTAAGTCTGTATCTTTAGTATAGTACAACTTTTTTATACACGACAAAAAAACGAAAAATCTAATACTAATATAATAACTAAAAAATTTTATGGTAGAAAGAAAAAAAATTGCTTTCTACCATACTACTACCAAATCGACTCAAATACTGATGATTCTAGCCTGCGATAAAGAACGAAGAAGTCAATTTTCAGTCAAACTAATCATTTTGGCTGACCGTTTTTACATAAATGATAAGTAGAAAGGCAGTAGGAACTAGAATGAAGAGCGCAGTAGCAATAAATGCAAGAATATTTACTTCCATAATTGAATAGTTTTTTTTAGTTCGCAATAACTCGGGATTTAATCCCATAGAGATGATCAAAATGTCAAATGTATTTCATTTTGATGATATTGAATAGGATTAATATCATGAATAACAATATATGAACTATCATATCAATTCGCCGTCGCAAATTGAATAGTATAACATAGGATAATCTTTTATCCATACTGAAAAAAAAATATATTATAGAATTCGTAATCGAATCAAGATAGCATTTTTAATATTTTATTTGTACAACCAATCATCTAACGAAGTCTGACCACGTTTCTTTTTCTTTTAGACTTCTATTGGTTACAAAAAAAAAATATATAAAAAACAGACTACAAGGGGTTAAGTTCTAAAAAACCTTTCTTTTTTTTTTTTTTTAGTGTTTACTCTTTTTTTGATAGAACTTAAATTCGAGTCTAAATTCCATTTTTTCTTATTACATTTTACATTACACGGGGTCTAAAAAGAAACATGAGATACTTTTTTGATCTTTGGTTATTGGATCCATCGGGACTGACGGGGCTCGAACCCGCAGCTTCCGCCTTGACAGGGCGGTGCTCTAACCAATTGAACTACAATCCCAAAGAACTAAGGTAAAAAAAATTTTTATGATTTGATTCAAAACATTTAGAGTTCGAATTTTTGTCTTATAATTATAATAGATTATAATATAGAAGGGAGTTATTAGTGATATACGGATCTCTGTATGAATATGTACTTGAGTGAGAACAACACGAATTACTAGTCAATTTTCTTTAGTTTAAATTATCCCATAGGATAGATAATGATCTAGATCATTATTTCAATTTCCTGTAACAAATGAAAAAAAGAAAAATCGACTCTTTTATTCTCCATGTCGGCCGTTTTGGGAGGACAAATATCTTCATCTCACTAGTGGATGAGAGAGCTTTTGGGCCGAGCTGGATTTGAACCAGCGTAGACATATTGCCAACGAATTTACAGTCCGTCCCCATTAACCGCTCGGGCATCGACCCAGGAAGAATCTATTCAATTATAGGTTTATTGATTAGGCTTATTGATAATACACGATCAACTTCCTTTTGTAGTACCCTACCCCCAGGGGAAGTCGAATCCCCGCTGCCTCCTTGAAAGAGAGATGTCCTGAACCGCTAGACGATGGGGGCATACGTACCCAACTGCCATCATACTATGTTCATAGTATGAACAGTTTTTTGAAATTGTCAATATAATCGTATATATTATTGTTAAAATTAAAATATTAAATAACAATAACATGATTACATCCAATTTTTTTGTCATTTCATTTTTTGAATAATTCATTCAAACCATTCGATATTAAATCTATAAACTAGAAAACTATAAAAAAATCCGTTCGAATTTTCGAATTTTGTTATTCTATAAAGGATTCAATTTTAAAAATTAGCGTAGGAAATATAAATAATAAGTAATTCAAAGGATCTGTTCAGGACGTGCTTTAGGCTTTAGCTACTCAAAAAAAGGAGGTTTAAGGTAAACAAACCCCCTATATCGCATTTAGAAACGAGTGGCTAGCTGCCTACTTATGTTTATGTATATTTCTATAATATATAAATAGAATAGATTTTCTATGTATATTCTATGTATATAATAATAAGTATAAGTATTTATGTATATAAGTGGTGACTCAGCAAAGAATTAACTATATATAATAATTATATATATTATAATATAATAATTATATATAGTTAATAATTATATATAGATTTTAAATATATAATATATAAAGGGCCCCTTTAACTCAGTGGTAGAGTAACGCCATGGTAAGGCGTAAGTCATCGGTTCAAATCCGATAAGTGGCTTTTGAGGTGTTTCATAAAAAAACACCATCATATTTGCACGCGGAATAGAGTTTTTGTTGATATCTAATATATATAATTATATTATAAAGTTGAACTAATCTTCATTATAATTATTAACTATTTTTTTTTTTCAATTAT